TATTACGGGACAGCTCATAATGTTCATATCGATCTATTATGCGCCTTTGCATTTAGCATTGGGTAGACCCCATATAATAACTGTCATAGCTCTACCCTATCTTTTATTTCAGTTCTTCGGCAATAATCACAAAAACTTTTTGAATTATGGATACAAGAATCCAAATTCAATACGTAATTTTAGTATTCAAAGAATCTTCTTTCAGAATCTGATTTTTCAGTTATTAAACCCCTTTTTTTTACCAAGTTCAATATTAATATGCAACAATATTAGGAAATAAAAAATACCAAATTAGTATAAAGATTACTATATAGAATATATACAATAAAATATACGAAGAAATTCGCCCGCCTCCTACATATTTGATAATCTCTCCCATAAAAAAACTTGTAATACCTATTCCATTCGGAATTCCATCAATTATTTTTTTATCAAAAAAATAATTGAATTTGACTAATTTTCTTACACTCGTAATTAAAGATATATCATAAAAAAGATCTATATAACCACGATTATATGACCAATCATATATGACATTTTGAAAATTATCAGCAACTTTGTTATTAAGAACACTTTTTTCAAATAAATTTAATAAATTCAAATTTTGTAAATATGAATAAACCGGTTTGTAAAAAAAAGACGCTATAAATATTCCTAAAAAAGTTAGAATCACCGAAAAAGTAGCATTGGTCAAAAATTCATACCAATCCACAAAATATTGTGAATTTTTATGTAAAAGGTCTATAAACGGCATTAACAATTTTGATAATATATCCAAATCTATTCCTTTGTAGCTGAAAGAAATTCCTATGGTCCCAACGAATAAAGTAAAGAGCACTAAAACAAGCATAGAAAATCGCATAGTATTGTCCGATTCATTAGGATATAAATAAGCAGTTTTTTTAGTGCCAAAATAGTTAATATCAAAAAAAAGACAGGTTATGTTTTTGACATTTTGATTAATGCGATGTGGATATATCTTCCGGATAAAAAAAGACGTCATTTCATTATTTTTCATTCTTAGTAAAGCTAAGAAAAAATTTTTGTCTTTTAATTTCTGTTTTACTTCTTTCTTCCCCCATAAAGATATTGAATAAAATGAACTATTTTTTTTTCCATTGAAATTTAAAAAATGAACGTTTAAATATCCTTCAAAAACAAGTAAATAGATCCGAAACATATAAAATGCAGTCAATCCTGCTGTACAATAAGCTATTATTGCAAAAATGGGTGAATACAACCAACTATCATTAAGAATCTCATCCTTAGACCAAAAACAGGCAAAAGGTGGAATACCACAAAGAGAAAGCGTACCCACTAAAAAAGAAGTTTTTGTAATTGGTACATGTTTTGTTAAACCGCCCATAAGAACCATATTTTGACTTTTAGCTGGAGAATATCCGACAAGAGCTTCCATTGAATGAATAATGGATCCAGATCCTAAAAACAACAATGCTTTTGAATAAGCATGAGTAATCAAATGAAATAAAGCGGCTCGATAAGATCCCATACCGAGAGCTAACATCATATAACCCAATTGAGACATTGTGGAATAAGCCAAATTTTTCTTAATATCTTGTTGAGCAATAGCTAAGGTAGCTCCTAATACTACCGTTATTATACCTATAAAAGCTATTGCGTTCATTATTGCCGGTAGAACTATGAAAAGAGGAAAAAGTCGAGCTACAAGAAAAATTCCCGCGGCTACCATAGTAGCAGCATGTATAAGGGCGGAAATTGGAGTAGGCCCTTCCATAGCATCTGGTAGCCATACATGAAGAGGAAATTGGGCGGATTTAGCGACTGAGCCACAAAATAGCAAGAGGGCAAACAAAGTAACAAAAAAAATATTCAATTCATTTTTATAAATCAAGTTATTTATTATTTGAAACAAATCCCGAAATTCCAAACTACCCGTTATCCAATAAAGACCTAAAATTCCCAATAATAAACCAAAATCCCCGACACGATTAGTTACAAATGCTTTTTGACAAGCATTTGCTGCAATAGGACGTGTGAACCAAAAGCCTATTAATAAATAAGAACACATTCCAACCAATTCCCAAAAAACATAAATTTGTATCAAATTGGAACTTGTAACTAATCCCAACATTGAAATATTAAAAAGAGTCAGATAAGCAAAAAATCTCAAATATCCTTGATCATGAGACATATAATTATCACTATAAATAAGAACCAGAATGCCAACAGTAGTAATTAATATTGACATAATAGAAGTAAGTGAATCGATCAAGTACCCAAACTCTAAAGAAAGATCATTATTTATGGTCCAAGACCAGATATATTGATAAAAAGAACTATTATTGATTTGATGAATAGACAAATCAAGCGAAAACACCATAACTATAGTTAACAATAAAATACTAGGAAAAGCCCACATACGGCGAAGATTTTTTGTTGCTGTCGGAAAAAGTAGAAGTCCCACTCCTATTAACATAGGAACTGGAAATGGAATAAAAGGTATGATCCATGAATATTGATGTGTATATTCCATACAATAAACAAAAAAATTCTGATTCTAATGAATTTTGTTTCTTATTCGTCGGTTTTTTTTATCTTTTTTGTAAAGAAGGGGTTCGGTTAATAAAAAGTAAACATAGAATTAATTAAAATAGAATGATCTATTATTAATTATTCTGAATCTTTGTACAATATACAATATATATATATATTTTTTTTTTTTCAAAAACATTACTTCGTTTTTTTAACTAATTTAGTATTTTTTATTACAATAAACAATATCGATGTTTGGAAAACTTTAGAAAAAGTATTATAATATTCAATGTTTTACTTGAAATATTAAAAAAATGCGAATTAAAATAAATAAAATATATGGTTAATTAAAGATAACTATATTTTCATAAAAATGTCTTTCACATCGAATTCTATAACAATCAAAAACGATACTAATTACATGGCAGTTCCAAAAAAGCGCACTTCTATATCAAAAAAAAGGATTCGGAACACTTTATGGAAAAAGAAGGGATATTTTACAACATTGAAAGCTTTTTCATTAGCGCAATCTATTTTTACGGGGAATTCAAAAAGCTTTTTTTGTAACAAATACAAACGTTAGAATAATTTCAATTAACTAGATTCAACGAATATTTTTAAATACAAAAAGAAATACGAATATAAATTTAATATATAATCTAATATAGTATAATATTTCTTTAGGATATTTACATTATATCTATATATCTATCTATATATAGATAGATATATAGATATATTTCTAATAGATTCTAAGGGAATTCTTTAAAATTCTTTTATTTAATGTTTAGTAAACAAATATTAGATTTTAATTGATTCTTTGAATCTCGACAATCGACTAAAAATTTGTTATTATGATTTCGAGTAAGCCGCTATGGTGAAATTGGTAGACACGCTGCTCTTAGGAAGCAGTGCTAGAGCATCTCGGTTCGAGTCCGAGTAGCGGCATGACATCTTATCTTCTAAAAAATAGGTCCTATAATGAACTCCATTCTTATTTCTATTCCTAGTATTTAGATTTTTTCATTATATATGGTATTTTCAAGTTTAGAACATATATTAACTCATATATCGTTTTCGGTCGTATCTATTTTAATTTCAATTCATTTGATAACCTTATTATTTGTCAATGAAATCATAGGATTATCTGATTCGTCCAAAAAAGGCATGATAATCACTTTTTTTTGTATAACAGGATTGTTAGTTACTCGTTGGGTTTTTTCAGGCCATTTACCATTTAGTGATTTATATGAATCATTAATATTTCTTTCATGGACTTTTTCCATTTTTTATATGGTTCCTTGCTTCAAAAAACCTAAAAACGACTATTTAAATACAATAATAACACCAAGTGTTATTTTTACCCAAGGCTTTGCTACTTCGGGTCTTTTAACCAAAATGCATGAATCCTTAATATTAGTACCTGCTTTACAGTCCCATTGGTTAATGATGCACGTAAGTATGATGATATTGGGTTATGCAACTCTTTTATGCGGATCATTATTATCAGTGGCTATTTTAGTCATTACATTTCAAGAACTCATACAAATTCTTGGTAAAAGCAAAAATTTCTATTTTTTAAATGAATCATTTTCTTTTGCTGAAATCAAATACATGAATATGACTGATAAAAATAATGTTTTACAAAAAACTTCTTTTTTGTTTTATAGAAATTATTATAGATCTCAATTTCTTCAACAATTGGATCGTTGGGGTTACCGTACTATTAGTCTAGGTTTTATCTTTTTAACGATAGGTATTATTTCAGGAGCAGTATGGGCTAATGAGGCATGGGGATCATATTGGAATTGGGATCCAAAGGAAACTTGGGCTTTTATTACTTGGACTATATTCGCTATTTATTTACATACTAGAAAAAATAAAAAATTAGAAGATATAAATTCTTCAATAGTTGCCTCCATGGGTTTTCTTATAATTTGGGTATGTTATTTAGGGATAAATCTTTTAGGAATAGGACTACATAGTTATGGTTCATTTACACCTAATTGAATTAAAATAAGTAAAGAACTTCACAAATACAAATATAGAAAACATAATATATTATATATAAAATAACAAAGAAAACTTCGAATAAAATGATTGAGAACCCTTTGAATAGTGATTCAAGGGGTTCTCAAAACACCAAATATATTCAATTAGAATTCAAATTCATTTTAATGGAATTAATATAATACAAAAGAAATATAGGTTTTTGTATTGTGCATAGGATTTTTTTTTTTTTATTTTCATTTATTCGTGAAAACTATCTATAAAAAATTAGATAGAATAGCTTCAACCTTGTCAGCCGAAAATGAAAAAATAAAATCTGGATAAATGCCAATACTTATTACGGGTATAAGGATAGAAATTGAAATAAATAATTCTCGTGGCCCCGAATCAAAAAAATAAGAATTTGGTGTATTAAAAAGCTTGTATCCATAGAACATTTGACGTAAGATAGATAATAAATAAATAGGAGTTAATATCATTCCAATTGCTGTTACAAAAGTTATTAGTATTTTTGTGATTAAAAGATATTTTTGGCTGGTAATTATTCCCAATAAGACTATCAATTCTGCAACAAAACCGCTCATGCCTGGCAATGCAAGAGAAGCCATCGATAAGATAGTGAAAACCGTGAATATTTTTGGCATTGGGATAGCCATTCCACCCATTTCGTCGAGATAAAGAAGACGTAGTCTATCATAACTAGTTCCCGCCAAGAAAAAAAGCGCAGCGCCAATAAATCCGTGAGATATTATTTGTAAAATAGCCCCGTTGAGACCTGTATCGCTTATCGAACCAATTCCTAAAATTAAGAAACCCATATGAGATACTGAGGAATAAGCTATTCTTTTTTTTAAATTGCGTTGACCAAGAGATGTTAAAGCTGCATAGATTATTTGAATTGAACCTAATAGCATTAACCAGGGAGAAAATATAGAATGAGCGCGAGATAATAATTCCATATTAATTCGAACCAATCCATATGCTCCCATTTTTAATAATATTCCGGCTAAAAGCATACAAGTGCTATAATGTGCCTCTCCGTGGGTGTCTGGTAACCATGTATGTAAGGGTATAATTGGTGATTTGACAGCAAAAGCAATAAGAAACCCGATATAGAATATTATTTCCAGCGCCACGGGATATGATTGATTAGTTAATGATTCGAAATTTAATGTTGGTTCATTAGAGCTATAGAAACTCATACCCAGAATTCCGAGTAATAGAAAAACAGAACTTCCCGCAGTGTACAAAATAAACTTGGTAGCTGAATACAAACGTTTTTTTCCACCCCACATAGATAAAAGTAGATAAACGGGAATTAATTCTAATTCCCACATGATGAAAAAAAGTAAAATGTCTTGAGAAGAAAATGTTCCTATTTGACCACTATACATTGCTAACATCAGGAAATAGAATAATTTGGATTCTCGAGTAACCGGCTGAGCCGCTAACGTAGCTAACGTAGTGATAAATCCCGTTAATAAAATGGGTCCTAGAGAGAGTCCATCTATTCCGAATCTCCAGTAAAAGTCAAAAAAATTGATCCATTTATAATTTTCTGTCAATTGGATTAGTGGATCATCCAGTTTGAAATGATAACAAAATACATAGGCTGTTATAAGGAGATCAATTAAACATATACAAATAGTATACCATTTAATTACCTTATTTCCTTTATGGGGAAATAAGAAAATTAAGGAACCCCCGACTATTGGCAAAATTACAACTGTTGTTAACCAAGGAAAATAATTCGTGATAAAAATAAGATATACTTAGACTAGAAAAACCCGCGCTCAAAATAAAAAAGGAAATCTTTTTTTTTTTATTTTGAGCGCGGGTTTTTGCCAGTAAAAAAACGTACTTGTGTGCGGTTCTTTTTGAAACGTATCAATAAGCTAGACCCATGCTTCGAGTTGTTTCATGCCATAAATAAACTCTAACACTTAAGAAATCCGTCGGACAGGCGGATTCACACCTCTTACAACCAACACAGTCTTCTGTTCTTGGGGCAGAAGCAATTTGTTTAGCTTTACATCCGTCCCAAGGTATCATTTCTAATACATCCGTTGGGCAGGCTCGGACACATTGAGTACATCCTATACATGTATCATAAATCTTTACTGAATGTGACATTGGATCCTAATCCTTGAACATAAAAAATTCAACATTTTCAATCTAGTAAACTCGTAAACGAATTTATATATATATTAGATACCAGATGAATCAATGATTTATAAGAATTTTGCTAATCAAAATCTACTTCTAGATTAATTAATAAAAAGAGAATAGAACCAAGATACTTTGATTTCTTATCTTTGTTTTCGCAAACATGATTCTAATTTATATATTATATATGCTAATTTGAATTGATTAATAGTACACACTAAATATAAATTCTACTTTTTTTATTTTTTATGGGTAATATTATTTATTCAACAAATTTGATTGATTGATACGGGTTGATTTTCTATTACGATAAATTGAGGAAACAATAGCCGGTCCGATAGCTGCTTCAGCAGCTGCAATAGCTATAACAAAAATTGAAAAAATATTTCCTTTTAATTGTCGACTATCAAAAAAATCAGAAAAGGTTACGAGATTTATATTAACTGCATTCAGTATAAGTTCAAGACACATAAGGGCTCTAACCATATTCCGGCTCGTGATCAACCCATATATACCTATAGAAAATAAATAGGCACTCAAAACAAGTGCATGCTCGAATATCATTGACCAACTCCTTATCAATTTTTATTCATTTCGATATGAACAAGAAGAATTCAACGAATTTTATTGACTAATATAATAAGTCTACAACAAAATAATGTATTCGCAATAAAAAAAAGATTTTATACAGAAATATTCGTTTTCATTGACATAGAATTCAACAAAAATAAATGTGATAAAATCTAACAAAAAAATTGAATTTTGGTTTAGATTATTAGTTCTAAAAATTTCTTATTGGCGAGCCACGACAATTGCACCTATCAAAGCAACTAAAAGGATTATTGAAATTAGTTCAAATGGAAGAAAAAAATCTGTTGATAAATGAATTCCAATTTGTTGACTAGTACTTATCAAATCTTGCTCTATAATCTGATTGGGTCTTGTAGTCCAAATAATCCCGTGCCATGATGTATCTAGAATAGTAGTTATTAATGAAACAAAGATACTTGTACAAACCATCAAAGTAATTCCATCCCCAACGGTCCAAAGACTAAAATCTTGGTAATATTCCGAACCATTCATAAACATCACCGCAAATATTATTAAAACATTTATAGCGCCCACATAAATAAGTAGTTGTGATGCAGCTACAAAATGGGAGTTTGATAAAATATAGAATAAAGATATACAAACAAGAACTAGGCCCAATGAAAAAGCAGAAAAAATTGGATTCGTAAATAATACTACTCCCAGACTTCCTAATATAAGACCCGATCCAAGAAATACTAAAAGAAAATCATGTAGCGGTTCGGGCAAATCCATTCTATGTAAAATAAGAGATAAATAAATCGAAATTTCATGACCTTATTGATATGACCAGGAAAAAAACTTATTAAATACTAAAATTATCTCCGCATTGAATTCCACCAACTCCTAACAGAAGAGGTGTGAGTTGGTATAGGTACAGTTGTTATAGGATCAATGTCATTTAATTCTTTTCTTTATGTGAAAGAGTAATTTCAAAATAAACGAATATATATATATCCGTATTTTATTATTTTTATATTTTATATAAGTATTCTATTATTTTCGTTTTTAGAAGAATTTTAGAAATAATTAATTGAATTTTATTTGAATTGTTCTAATTGTATAATCATCAATTACTGACACTGGTAAACGGCCCAAAGCAATTTGATTATAATTTAATTCGTGGCGATCATAAGTTGAAAGTTCATACTCTTCGGTCATTGATAAACAATTTGTTGGACAATACTCAATACAGTTACCACAAAATATACAGATTCCGAAATCAATACTATAATTAAGCAACTGTTTCTTTCGAATATCAGTTTCTAGTTTCCAATCAACAACGGGTAGATCGATGGGACATACACGAACACATACTTCACAAGCAATGCATTTATCAAATTCAAAATGTATTCGACCGCGGAAACGTTCTGATGATATTATTTTTTCATAAGGATATTGAATAGTTACGGGTAACCGATTTGCGTGAGATAGGGTAATCGTGAAACCTTGACCAATGTACCTTGCAGCTCGGACTGTTTGTTGACTATAATTTATGAATCCAGTTACCATAAGGAACATATCATGAATATCTCTGAATATTTTTTTTCTTTCTCTTGTTTGACACAAGTTATGAATATATAAGGTCCACTTTTTTTTTACAGTGAAAACAGTTGAGACGAAGTTGTTAATAATAGATTGCCGAGAGAAATGGGTAAAAGAAATTTCCACCCAAGATTTAATAATTGATCTATTCTTAGCCTAGGCAAAGTCCATCTTGTTGCGATAGAAAGGAATAAGAATAAATAAGTTTTAGCTAGTGTAATAAAGATACCAATTATCGTTACAAAAACTCCATATGTTTGATTTATTTCAAAAAAGTCAGAAACGAATATGTATGGAATAGAGATATTTGAACCACCCAAGTAAAGAACTGTTACAAATAAGGAAGAAATGAATAGGTTTAAATAGGAAGCAACATAAAATAAACCAAATTTGATACCCGAGTATTCGGTTTGATAACCCGCTACTAGTTCTTCTTCCGCTTCCGGTAAATCAAAAGGTAATCTTTCACATTCTGCTAGGGAAGAGATTAGAAAAACAATGAAACCCATAGGTTGACGCCACAAATTCCATCCCCAAAAACCATATTTTGATTGTGCATCAACTATATCAACTGTACTTAAACTGTTAGATAATCCTAGTCGGTGATAACATTACTGTTACCATCTCTATTACAGAACCGTACATGAGATTTTCACCTCATACGGCTCCCTTAAAGCCTTAAAAAAATTTAAGGACCGGTCCGATTATTTATCCCTTGATATATCTCTAAGATAGATAATATTCGATTTTATCGGACGGTTCCGAATTAGACCTATTGAATTCTGTCTGTTCTAAATAAAGAAATTTTAAAATAAATACATTTAATAAAGAAAAAAGAAAATACATTTTAACATTTCTTTAAATAAATAAAAAATACAAAAAGTACTTCTGAATTGATCTCATCCTTTAAAAAATTCAAATTTAAATTGGTTGAGTAATAACTTAATTCTTCCATAAAATACTCTTTTCAAATTATCAATAACTCCCTCATCATTTTCGATTACGAAAAAGAATTATACATGTTCATTTTTTAAATTATGACATGAATTCTATCTATATAAATATGGATATAAGACAAAAAAGAAAAGGGGGGTCTCTTTTTTTTTCGTTCTTATCCTAGTCTTTTTTGTGCAAGTAAAAGAAAAGGGGACTTCCAAAAATTAAAGGATTATTTCGTTTCTGATAGTTATTTATTTAATCGATGGATGGAAGTATACTCTGGATCGGAATTATGGGGAGTACTGCCTTATTTTTTCTACCAACGGAAAGCCCCAATTAGTATTCTTTTTCTATTATACATAAATATAAAAGTTATTTTGGATATTTTTTAAAATATACGTTACTAATCCTTTGTGTATTTTGGTGTTTCTAATCATCCATTGATTTTTTATTAATCCCTTATTTATGTTATTTATGTTAATATATGTATGCTAATTCATACAAATGAATCATATTTAAAATTAAAAAAGGGTTGGTCTTTTACGCCCGCTTCAAGACAGGATGACTAATCAACCAACCTTGGGAAAAACAATAACTTCTACCTATAATTTAATTCATTTTTTTTTTCACTTAATTCTTATACATAGAAAATGAGACTCAATATTTTTACTGCAATTTAAAATCATCATTTTTTCTATTAACTATAAGTAATATAGTATTCTATAAATTATATTCAAAAGAAGCTGTTTTATTGCACTCATATAACTATCTGATTAAATTCTTCAATTCGAATCCGAAAAATAATAAAAAAAAGAAATTAAATAGATATATATTCCATTTATTTTCTGACTTTACTACAAAGTACTATAAAGAGAGGGGTATAGCAAATAGTATCAAAAAATTTCTGTCTCAACGAATCGCACGTAGAGATATCGATAACACACATAGAGTTAATGGTATTTCATAACTAATCGATTGAGCAGCTGCTCGTAGACCACCCAAAAAGGAATATTTATTATTTGACCCATATCCTGACATAAGAAGTCCAATGGGAGCAATACTCGAAATAGCAATCCATAAAAAAACACCAATATTCAGATCAGATAAAACAAAGTTATAGCCAAAAGGAATTACTGAATAGCTTATTATAATGGATATGACTGATATAGATGGTCCTATACTGAATAAACGAATATCTCCTCTAGATGGAATAAGATTCTCTTTGAAAAGTAATTTTGTTCCGTCTGCTAGAGCTTGAAGAACTCCAAAAGGACCTGTGTATTCAGGTCCAATACGTTGTTGTATCCCTGCGGATATTTCCCTTTCTAACCATACAATTGCTAGTACACTTATCGTAATTCCCAATATAAGAATCAAAATAGGGGCAAATACCCATATAATTCCATATATCTCTTTAAAATATTCCAATTTGAAAAAAAAATGGATATCTTGTATTTCTGTTAAATAAATTATCATTTCAACGATCAACTTCTCCCATAATAATATCTATGCTACCTAATATTGTCATAATATCGGCCAATTTCATTCTTTTAACTAATTGAGGAAGAATTTGCAAATTGATAAAACCTGGCGGACGAATTTTCCATCTCCAAGGAAAACCATTTTGATCCCCTATTAGAAAAATTCCCAATTCTCCCTTGGGGGCTTCAATTCTTACATAAAGTTCTTGTTTTGGCAATTCAAAAGTCGGAGACGGTTTTTTACTAATAAATCGATACTCAAACTCATTCCATTCTGGCTCTTTTTCTCTATCAAAGCAGCGAATTTCTAAATTTTCATATGGTCCGCCGGGAATTCCTTCCAAAGCCTGTTGAATAATTTTTATGGATTCCATCATTTCACCAATTCGAACTAAATAACGAGCTAACGAATCTCCTTCTTTTTGCCATTGAACTTCCCAATCAAATTCTTCGTAACATTCATAATTATCCACTTTACGGAGATCCCATTGTATTCCGGAAGCCCGAAGCATGGGTCCTGATAAACCCCAATTTATTACTTCCTTTATATCAACTACACCTACCCCCTCAACCCGTTCTAAAAAAATAGGATTTCGCGTAATAAGTTTTTGATATTCAACAATTCTTGTTAAAAAATAATCGCAGAAATCATAACATTTATCTACCCAACCATAAGGTAGATCAGTCGCTACCCCTCCGATACGAAAAAAATTATGCATCATTCTCATACCCGTCGCAGCTTCAAATAGATCATATATTAATTCTCTTTCTCTGAAAATATAGAAGAAGGGAGTTTGTGCACCAATATCTGCCATAAAAGGTCCTAGCCATAGTAGGTGAGAAGCTATACGACTTAACTCCAACATTATTACTCGAATATAACTGGCTCTTTTGGGTACTTGAATATTTCCCAACTGTTCTGGTCCATTTACAGTTATTGCTTCTGTGAACATAGTAGCTAAATAGTCCCAACGTGTTACATAAGGCAAATATTGTATAATTGTTCGGTTTTCCGCTATTTTTTCCATTCCTCTGTGTAAATAACCCAATATTGGTTCACAATCAATAACATCCTCACCGTCTAGAGTAACAAGAAGTCTAAGAACACCATGCATTGATGGGTGGTGAGGCCCCATATTGACTATCATGAAGTCCTTTCTTGTAGTTGAGATATTCATAGATTTTTCCTCGATTTATTCTTTTATGAATCGCTTAAAAAAAAAGTTCATCAAAATTCAAGATCTAATAAATCGAATAATTGAGAATTACTCTTCAATTTAACGAATTTGTGACTCTCTAATATCAAACTGATTTATTAATTTTTTATACCGTATTCTATCTTTCTTTAACAAATAAGACAGCAATCTTTGTCGTTTTCCCAAAATTTTACGTAAACCTCTTTGAGATAAATAGTCTTTTCGGTGCAATTCAAAATGTGAAGTAAGTCTTCGTATTCTAGTGGTAAATTTAAATATTTGAAATTCAACCGATCCTGGGTTTTTTTCTTTTTTTTCTTGTGAAATAACAGGTATAAATGAATTTTTTACCATAAAAAAATGAAAGTTTTTCCCTTCGCTTTTTACTTTTTATAGATATTTTTATTGATCAGTAATAGTAATGACACTAATTTTGAAATTTTGATATAAATCTGAATTTACTTAAGAATTCTTGATTTTTTTACAATCGAATTAATTCTTATAAATAATAAATTGAATCAATGCAATTTAAATAGATATAAAGGAGACTGTTTTTATAGATTCACCATAAAAAATTGTATACTTAAAAAAACAGAATTTTGTTGATTCTTTTTTTATCTAAGGTATATATCAGTGAATTAGTATCAATGCCATACCATAATGCGTGTCTTTATTTATGTTATGTATCTATATCTATCTATATAGATAGATATATATTAATTTGTCTTCTATTTACCATATTTATATGGTAAATAGAAGACAAATTTGGATTAACGAATTTTCACTCGCGGATACATCTGTATCCTTACTATACTGAAACGGCTTCCATTATGGGTATTAAACCAATATCGATTTATACAAGCTAAATCTTCTAATCGATATTTTGGCCAAAGAAAAATTTGGAAATTCATTAGTTTTTTTTTATCTTTCTCAAAATATTTTCTTTTTTTAGTCAAAAGTGGAAAACTATTTTTTACTGTATTTTGATTATAAAATATTGTGTTTCTATACATACTGTTTATATTATTTGGATTTAAACAAATTAGAATTCTCAATTCTCTACGACGTCTAGCGGATAAAATGTTTTCAGGAACAAGTAAATCATAATTATCTTTTTCTTTTTTTTGTGTTATTTTTTGATCTCTTGTAATATATTTATCAAAATTTTTCTTATTAACATGAATTTTTTCTGGGTATTTGTGATAAATTTTGCGTTTATTCTTTTGAATTAATGAAAGACCCATGGTTTGATACATAAAAAATTGTTTATTGTTTTTTCTAGACAGGCGAACTGGTTCGATAACAAATATTTCTTTTTTCATAAATTTGTTATTTTTATTTTTCCTTAAGCCTAGAAGAATTAAATTCTTCTGATTTTGAATCATCATAATATCTAGACCTAGTTCTCCTCTTTGAATAGAGGCTATTGTAATTTCTCTTAAATTTTTTAATCGAATAAGGAGACAATATACTTTGACATTGTTAAATATTCTTTGACCTAAGAAATTATTCCAATTTAAATGTAAAATCAAAAAATTTCTTAGTAAGAAATTTAGTTCTGCCTCCATCTTGTTCTTGTCTTTCTTTTTCTTTATACCCTTACTATTCTTTTCACTATCTGATCCTACATAATCATTTTCAATATCTTTTTCTTGGTTTGAGATAGATAATTCAAGATTTCTTTCATCGGGGTATTCTGCTTTTGCCCGATTTCGAGTCTCTAACTCCAACTCAAGAGATTCTTTTTTTTTTTTTCTAGTAATGTTATTTTTATTTTCACTAACATTTTGATTTACATTAGAAGATAAAAAAAGTAATTTGATTGGTATAACCTGCGAGTTACCCCTATATGCGTTATAAAATATCACAAATTTTGAAAAGAACCAAAATTCTGGATTCGATATGGAACGATTTAGTATTTCTCTATTGATTCCCATCCAATCAAAATACTTTCTATCCAGATTTTTTTCCATATCTAGAATCACATCTTTCGATATATAATTCTTGATAAAGAGATTATCTATGATATCAAATAATTCTTTTTTATACGTGTTGTAATTACAAGAAATCACTTGGTTTTTTTTTACGTGAAATAGGGATTTATATCCATAAATATATGAGTCTTTCTTATCTGCATAATTGATAAAATTATAGGATAAAAGATCGTATTTATATTGTTTTCTAATTTTTTTTTTTAATGCGTCTACTTGTTGTTCTTTGTAAAGAATTAATCGGCTTTTTTCATATAAATCGCATTTGGTTAAATCTTTATTTTGAGCTATACGACATTCAGTTATTCTATTTCTCCATTTTTGTGGTACTAATCTGGACCATCTACTTTTAGATAAGTCATATTGATAATAATGATCCTTTAACCAATTAGTCCATTGATTTCTTACAGAATTGAGAGGATTCTTATGTTTTAATTTAGAATCAAATATTCCTTGTGCTCCAAAAAAAGAATCCTTTATTTCATTTTTCAGAAAAAAAAAAATTCCATGATATTGAAAAACAGATCTTAACTTATATATGTTTATGTTAATAATTCGGGTGTGTAATAAATTAAAAAAAACATATGCTTGTGACAAAAAGGAGATGTCACAAGAATTTTGTGAATTCGGATTTCTAGTATGAAAATATTTGTGTAAAATTGAAATAAAGCGAATTATACTTTGATTTGTTTTATAAATTCTTTCGGCATTTGCTTCATTATCATAAATGGATTTATTTAACAATTTTTTTGTTAATTCAAGAAAAAGTTGTATATTGATCCTCGGAATACAACTTATATATAGAAAGATATCTCTGTATATCCTTTTCATGAAAAATTTAAAAAAAGAATGTGATTTACGAGTTAATCGAGCATTTCTTCTTCTTTGTAATATCTGCCATTTTTTTTTTTCTAATTCTACCCTTTTCCTATCATAAGTTGTTTTGTTCGAATGAATATTTGTCTCTGAAATTACAAACCCTCTTTTTTTAATTTTTTCCATTTTTTTTATAACTGCTTTTTTTTTAGCATTAATATCCTTTATTTTTTTTTTTTTCAATGAACAATTTACTGAATTTATCGATTGAATTGAAATGGTTGTTTCAGAAATCATTGGATTATTCTTATAAATTGTTGAATCTTTTTTGCTTTCGTTCAATTCATCTATCTTTTTGAATTTTAATTTAATAAATAGAAATTTGAAAAATTGTTTTATTTTCGTTAGGCCTAGAATACTTTTGAAAATACTTTTAAGAATACTTTCAATAATACTTTTGCTAATCCTTTTTGCTTTTTCTATTAAGATAGTTAGAAACAATTTCAATTTTTCACTTAAAACTTTTAGAACTCGAAAAGTGAAAAATTGAAATTGTTTCGTTTTTTTTTTTAGTTCTTTAAAAATCGGGTCAAAAAAGGATGAAAATCTATTTTTTGGGGGAGAACCAGAAAAGGGCAAGTCGACTTCCATCCCCCAAACTGTTAGAAAACAAAAGTTCTTTTTTTTCATTAGATCCTTTTTCTTTTCATTGGATCGTAGCTTAGATTTATGCCAAGGTTTGAGACGAAAAGGAAATAATATCTTTATCTGAATACCATCTGTTAGCCATTTTTTTGGAAATTCTCTTTCGGATAATTGAACGCCATTATACGTGCATTTAATATACATTTCTCTCTTCCAATCCCTATAATCTTCCGACCATTCGGGAAATTGAAAAAATAGTATACGACCAATATTTTTAATTATTATCAATGAAGGTAATAGAATATATTTTCTAAGAATGGATTGGGTTATTAATAAAACACCTCTTATTACTTGAGCAAATATAATGCTATCCCAGGCTTCTGCTATTTCTATACGTTTTCTTTCTTCATTTTCCTTTTTTTTTTCCTCCTCTTTTTTCGAACTTTCTTTTGCCCTTTCCTCTGTATAAGTCGAAATTTCAAATTCTTCTTTTTTTCGCATCCAAGTTTTTAACACAAAAAAGATTTTCATTGATTTGAAACTATCAAAAGAAAAGAATAAAGGTTTTTCAATTTTATCCAAAAAAAGGGGGGAATGCACCCGTTTTTGAAAAAATTTCCAAGTAACTGTTTTACGTCTTTGAGCACGTATAGATCCTTTGATTATGTCTCTCCGAAAATCCGATTGTTGGGAATAACGTATTAAAGCCAATTCATTTTTTTTTTTTTCAGCATTATCAGTATCTCCTGTAGGATTATAAGTATCGTACTTCTTAAAAAATTTCGATTTATTAGTCAAAATGACTACACGTTTGGCTTTTCTAGAACGAATTTGATAATTCTCTGCTTCATTTTTTCCCTCCAGTTGTTCCAATTCGTCAATAAATTTGTATGACCATCGAGGAACTTTTTTACGGATTTCGTTTATTCTAATACACTTTGTTCTATTTCCATTTACTATTGTTTTTTCGTTCAAATCAGTTCTAATTGCATCAAATAATATTTTTATTATTTGTTTTTTTTCTTCTTCATAATGAATTTGGACTTGTTCATGTTCTGGAAATAAAGAAAGTGTTTCAAAACTCAAGCTTGATACTAATTTTTTTGAAAATTTACTGATTCGATTAAAAAAAAAAAATGTAGTTACTAAAGATTTTCTATCAAGTATATTTATTTTTTTCTCTAATTCTGGATAATTACTATTATTTTTTTTATAAGTATTATTTGAAATAAGGATACTATGAATTTTATTTATCAAAATGGGATTTTTTTTGTAAGTTTTTTCATATTGGATTGAGGTTGAAAAATCATTTTGGATTTGTCCACGAAAGCGTCCGTTCAGGAAAGGATCATATATTTTAGTTAAATATTTTGTTTTAGTTTCATCATTAGATAATCGAATTCGGTTTTCTAATATATCTAGATAAATAAATTCCTTATCCATAACTTTTGTCCTATTTAGAAATTCATTGCTCAATTTGTTTCTTTTTTCTTCATTAGTATAGCTCCAATAATTAGACAATTCATCATAGGAAATTGGATCTCTTGTGAAGAGATCCAATTTGGTTTCCATCATTTTATGAAAAGTTGATAAATTTGGTGGATACGTA